GACTCTGATCATTAGTTCGTCCCAATCGCCGAAAAGACAATACCAAACCTTTCAATAAAAAGAAAGGTTTGGTACTCTTCTTTAAAATGAAAGGTTTGGTACTCTTCTTTCCGTTCGATGCTGTTCTACCCACTGATATTGTTTGTTAGACATTGGTCATATTAATATATGGGTCTCATATGGATGGATGCTAGAGATCATCGTGAAGAGAAGAACCAATCGTATTATAGAATACGAGCACATCGTCTAACATGAGTATCAACTCAAAATTGATATTGGTCGGACATTCTCTCCCATTCAATTCATGTCAAGCACATTTGACAGAGGTATATGACAAATTGTTCGAGAGTTGGTTCTAAGTTGGTTATCGATCTTGCAACACTTTCATTTTCTGTCAGAGGTTGCCGTTAGTTCGTCGTCGGAACTTAGAAAGAAACTCTCTTCTTCTTGGAAGGAATGACCGTAGATAGAGACTGTCAATTGGTTCTTCTGGGGCGGACGTAGCCAAGTGGATCAAGGCAGTGGATTGTGAATCCACCACGCGCGGGTTCAATCCCCGTCGTTCGCCCATAAAGAAACGGATTGGATCCAATCCATCTTTGTCATTTTCAATTTCAAATGAACAAGAAGTATTTCTATCTATTGATATAGAATCAATTGAATTCTTAGTGGTTGACGCAAGCTCTTCTTTATGCCAATATTATATTTATATGTCATTCTATTCATGATCACCCAAAGTATATACTATAGATGAGATCTTTTTCGATACTCTATTTCAATAGATCCAATATGGTTTCGTTTCAAATTGGTAGAGAACAAATAGATATATAGATCTATGTACCTATATAGATAAATACCTATATTCTATCAATATTATAGAAAAAAATAGAATGGAAAAGACCGAAGTCATTGAATCTATTTAAGGATAGAGATCTATCAAAAACTATTTCATTATTGTAATGTAATTATTGTAAAAAAGGAATGAAACGACAAAAATTGAAATCCTGGATATTTAAATTGGAAGAAATACGAAGCTTTCAATATTTATTCAATTCATGGACCGAATTGAATTTGGTGAGATTGTTCACGAAAATAGTTTCCCATCGAGAACGTCTTATTAAGCTCTTTGACTCTCGAATTCTTAGTACGTTGCTTTTACGCGATCTACGTGGTTCAAGAAGCAATCAATCTTTGACAATCAAAGGTGTAGTACTACTTACATTACCAGTCCTTATATATCACGTGAATCAGAAAAGTATGATTGAAAGAAAAAAGTTCTATTCGATGAAACTCTTTCCTATACCTATAAACTATGCTGAACCTAGAAATGAAACATCGGAAGAATATTTCGAGTCTTTCAATAAAAATTTGTTGATCTTTCCGCATCTTTTTCTGTCTTTCCCAAAAGGGAGAAAGATATATCAAAGTCACTTGAGAAATTCGAAAGAGGACGCTTGGGTTCTCTCAAAAAGAAAAGTGTGTGTCATGCCTGCATATAATCAAATTGATTCTTGGGGTTCACGATGGTGGAAGAATTGGATCATAGAAGAGATTCTTCCTAGTTGGAAGATCCCTCAGGGATCAATAGCAAAAATTGAGATGTCATTGAAAGAGAAAGATGTGGAACATCTAAAGGGGTTTTTTGAATTCTATATTGATGATCTGATCCGCAAAGACTATGATTGGGAATATCATTTCGATCGTGTTTTTATGAGAAATAAGCAGGACACGATCGACTTGAGCTCGAAGCAGCAAGTCGAAATATTAGGTAATAATCTAATCTGTTATCTCATGTCCGCTTTTTGTGAAAAAATGCTATTCGAAGCGGAGGGTCCATTCAAGCAGCAGAAATCGAAATCAATTGTTGAATCGAATAATATTAAGCATTTCTCCCATCTTCGATTATCCTATCAAGAAAAATCAGAATGGGGACCGCGTTGGTGGAAAAAGAATATGTTTCAGATCTGGAATAGTTGGGGTGAATCTGATCAAATTATTGCAGAATCTTCCATTCTATTGAAAGAGAAAGGGTATCTCTCTTTCCAAAATTATGCTGAATTTTGGCAATTCTATAAAGATTCTTTTGTTAGTTGGGAGAAAGATCAGCAGAAATTGGAACTTTCGAAGGACATTTTAAAAGAGAAATTCATTCAGTTGAATGATGTGAACAATGATCAGCTTTTTAGCAAGATACAGAATTTATTGTTGGATATTCTATACAATTTCTCAGAATCTATTTTCATTAAAGTCAATCATTCTAGCCAATTGAAAAGATCTTATAATCGATCCATCGATCATTTCGATCCCATTAGTGAAAATTCAGAATATGGCACGAACATGAACAAAAAGGATGAGATAATCTCAGAGAATCAAAGACCGATAACTTGGGAGACTCATTCGGAGAGGGATGAGAAAGATATCGATTCGGAGATAGATTTGACTCTCAATTTCACTGAGAATGAGTATTGGGAACCTGAAAAAGATCTTTGTGAACGGATTTTCACAAATGGATATATAAATAAAACGGAGATCGAGCAACTAAAAGAAAGATCAATTCTTTGGGATCCTTCTTCTTCTATTCGAATAGAAAGAACAAAAATAAAATCAGATTTGTCCTCAAAGTGTCTCTCAGAAGATTCTCCGATCTATTGGACGAAAGAACTATTTACGGAAGATAAAAAGTCTATAACAGAGAATTTGTTTCCAAAGGAAAGGAAAAGATTCATCGAGAATTTCACAAAATCAATTCGTTCTTATTTTTTTGACATATTGTCAATAGATGAACCGTGCATGGGTTCTAGTGTTACTAAGAAGCCTATTGAAAATTTCAAATTATTGAAAGGGCAACAAGATGTTTTTTTCAGATATTTCAGGGGCTCAGAAAAGAATGGGATAATTGATCCGTGGAAGATAAGAACATATTTTCAAAATCCTTCCTCAAATTGTGCTATTTCATTAGATCCCGGATGTAATATGATTAGAAAAAATCAGAGGGATATAAACAAATTAAATTGTATTCTCTTTATGAACCGGAGTTTGTCTCGGAATCGATTTTCTTCATTCTGTGATCAAAACAAAGAACAATACATATTCCACAACAATTTACGATTTAAAAAAAGAGTTCTAAAAATAACAGATCAATTCGCTCTATTAATAACTAAGCCTAATCAGGTTTATGATAATACACTTGCTCCTGATATTGATTATCACGTGAATCAATTCTATGAACTGAACAAGAATAGATTCTTGGATCAGATCTTCAACCACAAGAATAAATTGAAGAATCAATCTTTATTGATCCTACTCAATATTACTGATAAAGAGAATGAATATTTAGATCGAATAATCGAAAAAGAATTGATCCAAATCTCTTCCAAAAAGGGTTCAGAAATAGGAACCCCTCTTAACAATTACAGAACTGAAACTTCAAATTGGTACAAATTGATTCGATATAAGATTCACGGGCATTTGAAAAATGCATTCAACAAATTATATTCAATGAACGGGTCCAGTCGCAATTTAAAGGATCAAATTCGAACAAATTGGATAGAAAATGAAAATTTGAATAATGTATCGAAAGATACAATTAACCGACATCCATCAAATTGGAGAAAAGGTCAAAAAGAATGGTTTGATCATTCTATTCTTCGAACTGATAAATGTATCAATCGGAATTTGAATGTGTACAAATGGTCCAATCAGACCGAATACTTGAAGAGATGTTCGAAACATCTTGTTTCTAAACAAAACGATTTGAAAATAGTGTTCGATCCGATTGAATCATGTGCTAATAGAGATTCAATTGGTTGGTCTGGAAGTCCCAACAAAAAAGATTATTCTAAGTTTTCTTTGATTGCTGAAAATACTGTGAAGATCTTTCTTTCTAAGAAATCCATTTCTCATTCGGCTATTTTCATTCCCGAGTTTTTCATTGATAAGTTAAAGGGTATGAATGATCAACTCTTCAATAAGTTGTTAAAATCAATTGGTGTTCGAATCGTTCATTTAAAAACATTCAAACCCTTTCTTTTGGATAACCATAATCTTTCACAAAGATCGAAATTCTTGATCGACGAAAGAACAGTAGCACAATTTTTCTATCATGAGATGCCGGTGAATCGATTTATTATTGACTTATTCGAGAATGAAAAGAATTGCATGGAATTGTTCGATAACACTGATTTTTCGACGATATCCAACGATCGAGACAACTGGTTGAATCCCGTAAAACTATCTAATCAAAGCTCATCGAGAGCTTCTTTTTACAAAGCAAATACACTACAATTCTTCGATTATTCACATCATCCTCGGTTCAATTATAAGAAAAGATTACCTTATTATATGGAAAGGATTCATACAAAAAATCATAATCTTACATATGGACAATTATTCAATATTTCGCCCATCCACAGCAATCTATTTTCTTTGTCCATTAGTGAAATAAGACCTGTTCACTTGGAGAAAGATACTATTTCACTTATAAAGTCACAAGTATCTAACATATTCTTACCTAAATATTTGCAACAAAGCGGTAACCAAACGTTTGTATCAATCTATGACTTGTACAAATCTTTCGATTTACTAACTCGATTGAATCCATTTGTTCATGATAAAATAGATATTTCCTCGATCGAAGAGATTTCTACAACGCCTTTAACGAGAGAACGAATAGCCAATTTCGAAAAAACTTCTTGTCAGCCCTTCTTAAATAGATCCGATTTAGAAGAAAACAACTTCGATCAGTACCTTAAGGGGGGTTTCAGTTCAAACATGGGTCTTATTCAAACTCAATCTTATCGAGATGATTTACTATCCGAAATCTTTCTAAAAAGAAAAGATAAGAACCAGGAAATGCTTCATCGGATTCGAGATCGGTTTGTAAAATCTAGTTCAACAGAAGGTTCAAAAAACAGAATTGAGAACAAAGCCATAGATAAAAGAAGCACCCTTTTCAATTTCTCTAAAGAGGAACGGAATCTCTTACCATTTTGTTCACCGCGTTTTAATGAACGTGCTAAGAAACAAGAGATGCATAGGATCTCTCAAATAGAGAGTCTTTTTAAAAAATGGGATTTGTTCCGAGCATATACGCCATGGCTCTTGACTTCTGCATGGTGGAAATATCTTGAGAATCTACTTCTAGAGACTTTTCCGGAGATATTGCTAAATAGCAGTGATCAACTTGTATCTATTTTGCATGATATTATGCATAAATCGAATCTATCGTGGGCAATTTCTCATCAATTATGGGCACTTCTACAATGTAATCTGAGAACCAATATCTTGGATAAGTTTTTTTCTTTATGGAATCTTTGTTCATTCAAGGAAATGATTAATCAAAAGAATGAGTCATCGGTTCTATCTATATGGGCACATCTGAGATTGCTGAATGCTCGGGAGTATGAATATTCGATCCTTATCCTTTTTTTCGTCCTTGGATATTTCGTTCTTCGATATTCTTTCGTTGTTTCCTCAGCCTTTATTGAGTTACAGATACACCTTGAACGCATCAAAGATTTAATGGATCCGTCATACGCGATCGAGTTGCAAAAACTGATGGATCATCCTTTGCCTGGTCTGCTTTTCTCTATGGATATAAGGGACATATCCATCTATTTTCTGGACGAATTGATCTATTCTATGAGGAATAGAAAGTTTTATTCACCTATAAGAAGAGAGTTGAACAGATCGTGCTTCAGCATGGATATCTCTGGAAAAGAGAGAGAATTACTAGTTCAGTTTCTAATAACAGAAAAAAACATCTCTCAATTTGGATCGAATTTGACTCACAGTCATAATTTCTTCAAGAATGAATTTGATTATCAAATCACTGAACAGCCGGGACTTATTTACCTGATCTATTTAGCCGACACTTATCAGAAAGATCTAATGAATCACGAGTTCGATCAATCTCGTTTAACAGAAAGATGGGTCTTCCTCGCTTTTTGTCGGAAGATTACCTCTTCACAAATCTTTAGGGGTTTGAACCTCACATTTCATGGAAAACCTTTCTCACTCCACTTAGGATCATCCCTTTCCAAAGGGATTTTACTGATAGGTCCTGCGGAAACCGGACGATCCTATTTGGTCAAGGGTCTAGCAGCAGACTCTTATGTTCCTCTGGTAAGAATATCCCTAAACAAGTTCCTGTATGACAAAGGTGAATATTCTAATTTCCTCGATATACGAAGTATGAATAATGTGGTGCAAAAAATGCACCAATTCAATCTCACCTTCGAATTGGCAAAAAGAATGTCCCCTTGCATAATATGGATTCCAAACATTCATGAACTGAATGTCAATTACTTAACTCACTTTTTCCTTGGTTTATTAGTGAACCATCTCTCTAGAGATGATGAGAAAGATTCTACTAGAAATCTTCTTGTTATTGCTTCGACTCATATTCCTAAAAAAGTGGATCCAGCTCCAATAGCTCCAAATCGATTAGACAGATCAATCAATGTTCGAATGCTTCCTATCCCACAACGACAAAAGGAATTTCCTATTCTTTTACGCAGCAAAGGGTTTGACTCGGAAAAAGAGTTGTCTTGTCCCAAGGAATTTGGATCTAGAACCATAGGTTCCAATGCACGGGATCTAGCAGCACTTGCCAATGAAGCCTTATCAATTAGTATTACCCAAAATAAATCAGTTATAGGCACTGATACAATTAGATTAGCTCTTTATAGACAAACTTGGGGTTTGCAATCTATAGATAATCAGGTTGGATCCGGTCAAAATTACGAAATACTTCCCTATAAGGTGGGAAAAGCTGTTATACAAAATACACTTAGAAGGAATTCTTCTATGAATCCTCTATCTATTAATAATGAATTATGGAAGAAAAGGTTTTCTTATTTGTCCAAATGGTATTTAGAACCTTCTATTGCTGGAACAACTATGAAGGAATTGACCATACTCCCCCATATTTTGGGTTGCTTGGCCGGATCAGCAGCTCGAGATTCCTGGTTTATATCGGGACAAAATAGAGAGAATTGGATTCCTCTCGATAGATTCGCTGAGCATGATTTCGATTTAGCTTCTGGTCTTTTAGAAAGTCTTCTGGTGGAGTTTCCATGGTTAGGAATATGCCGGGGTAAGCCTGATAAGAATCAAATCACATTTGCTCCTCAGCCCAAAACGAGAAATCATCTCAATGTGATGCGAAAAGGGGTTTATTCTATGGTCAATAAAATGTTTATATATAAAGAATATGAATTGAAGTTTCAACAAGAAACTCCCGGCGCAAAACAAATGGATGAAAAATTAGTCAATAACATAGTTTGGGCTCCTAGGATCTGGCGTCTTAGTTTTCTTCGCAGTAATCTATTTGATCGTACAAAAAGACCCAATGAATTGGGATTTTCGTATCAGTTCGGATTGTTTCAAGAGGAGCAGGCCAGTTACTGTAAAAGGGTTAGAGAGAATTTAGAGTCTCTCCAAAAAGGACCACATAAAAAGGGGTTTTATGTTCATGAGAGAAATCATTCTAACGCAAGACAAAAGAATCTACAACATATACAGTCTCAATTGGAAGATATATCATTACAAGAGCGGTTTGAAATAGGAATATTTCAATTTTCTATACAATATCAAATGCGATCTAAATCCTCTAATAAACCAATGTTCTTTCTAGGAAGACGATTTCTTTGGGATCCCACAGGTTTTCTATTTCAAGATCAGCACCTTGTGTTTTCACGTCGGGAATTTTTTGCAAATGAAGAAATGCTGAGAAGGCTTTATATTACTTACGGTTCAATAAGAAGACAAGAAAAACATCTCTTCCCTAAAAAAAGTATCCAAGGTGCTTTTCATAGATATAATTCAAAATTCATGACCAATTCGGTCATAAATTCGTGGAAACAATTGCCTCTTGCAGAAAAGGAACATATTGAGGCTTTCAAACGCATTCAAGCAATTGGTATCCGATTGAAACGTATACAGCCATATACTCCTACATTTCTATATCAACGTTGGTTGATTGAAAATCCGCAAGAAAAGGTTGATCGCTTCGAATTGTTAATTCATCGCCAAAGATGGCTTGAAACCAATAGTTCATTATCGAATGAATCTTTTCTTTATAATACTCTATCCGAGAGTTATAAATATTTATCAAATCTGTTCCTATCTAACAGAATGTTATTGAATCAAATGACAAGGACATTGTTGAAAAATAGATGGCTTTTTCCGAAGGAAATTGAACACTTAATTCATACAACAAAAGATAGATTTCACATATCTATTTTAGCCGGAAAAATCTGTCATCATCGATGAAAGGGCAATGAAATGAAGTAGAACGAAATTGACCGGGTAGTAGGGTCGTGGAAACAAATGAGAAGTTCTACATCTGCTTCGATTTCAGATCCTATTCGAAAATGAATCCTTTCTCGGTCTTGTCCAAGAATGGAAAGTATGTTAGAAGAAGAAAAAAGAAGAACAAAGAGTTGATAGATCTTGAATTTGAAGATAGATTCCTTATTCCGAGATCTCGACCGTGTAAGAGTGAGCATAGCAAGGAATATGAGCCAAGTCAATTTGATTGAACTTAATGAGGTATTCTCTACTATGCTTACCCCTTATTTCTTCGATTTTGGTTCTGGTACTCTTTTTTTTTCTTACACTTCCCATTCGGAAGAAAGGATCCCTTATTTGCCTATAGAGTCACAGGATTCAACATTGGTATAGTCGTTTAAGTTCGATCGCAACTCCCGGATCTTGCAAAACTTTAAGAGGGGTATATAGATTCTCCTCAATCTATGTCCTTAATTGCGTATACCTCATAATTAGTAAGAAACAAGCTTCATGCATTCTTTAATGGACATAAAAAGAAATAGAAACATTCCACCTGAGATTTGGTCTTTTTCATTTTTTCATTCAATTTCTCCCATATGTTCCTTTGTGGAATGTACTCCATCTGTTGGGTCACGGGGGGGGGGGCATTTTCCCAGAAGTTTCTATTGATCTACCTGCATTTGTGTGATTCCTGTTGAGGTATCTACTCGGGGGATGGGTGCAGGGCGGACCATTTTGAAATGGACTTCTCCATTCATTAGATAGAGAAGATCGCCAAGATCTTGTGATCCACTGTCGAACCTATTCCAACAGCTTTAACTCATATCGTATATAGGGAATCGTCGGAATACTTCGTATCAACAGATATCGAATAAATCGATCTCGGTACATTGAGATAATCAATTAGATCCGATATTTGTTATTGAATTGCTCATTCAATAAGCATTCTCAATATTATGCCTTGAAGAGGACTCGAACCTCCACGCTCTTTAGCACGAGATTTTGAGTCTCGCGTGTCTACCATTCCACCATCAAGGCATCCCGAAAGTGAATCATATTCCATGAGTATGATATCTATATTACGATCATCTATCATTATAGATGGAATGTAGAATCTATGACAAAGATAGAGTATTGGGGTATTTATATCGATCGGTTATATAGGTCCAAGCCTAATATATCACCAACTTCTTTCGATTTTCATTATCCGGAGGATATTTCATATACATCAAAAATATGCACGATCGAACATCTTTTCTTTTTCGATTCAATAGAAGCCTAGAGAAGCGAACATGGTACCCAAATAATGATATGTCAAAAGCAGGTTCGATCATATGTGCGCATATATCGATTCCTAAATAGAATGGAACGACGTAGATATCTATCTACATACGTTCGAATGACCTTTTCCCATAATGAAAATGTATATAGCCCTATTAATAACCCTATTCTAGTCTAGAATGAACTTCTAATTCGATGATCAAGTTGATCTCATAATTAGAAGTTCATCTCAGAATCTCGGCCTATTCCCATTTTGGGCGGGACAAATCGACTAATTCTTCCGGATTGAACGAATAAATAGACCTTAAAATAAGGTATCCTGAGCAATTGCAATAATTGGGTTCATTACTATTCCCAGTGTAGTAGATGCTGTTACACATACAATCATACTCAATTCGATAGAATTTTTTGATATGAAAGAAGATGGAGATCTTCTATAATTTTGCACGTGAGGAGTTATTTCTTTGTTTCGCTCAGTCATTAATAACTTGATTATTTTTAGATAATAGTATATAGAAATAACGCTCATAAGGGGTCCTATCGAAACCAATAAATATGAGCCTGCCTGCCACCCGCACCAGAATAGATAAAGTTTTCCAAAAAAACCTGCTAATGGAGGAATACCTCCTAAGGATAGTAAACATAAAGCTAAAGAGAAAGCCGAAAAAGGATCTTTCGTATATAATCCTGCATAATCTCGAATGTTATCAGTTCCTGTGCGTAGACCAAATAATACAATGCAAGCAAAAGTTCCTAAATTCATGAAAATGTAGAACAGCATATAAGTTATCATGCTTGCATATCCATTCTTTGAGTCTCCAGCAATTATTCCAATAATGATATATCCAATTTGACCCATGGACGAATATGCAAGCATACGTTTCATGCTCGTTTGGGTAATAGCAATTAAATTGCCTAATATCATGCTAAGAATAGCTAATATTTCCAAAAGAAGATGCCATTCGTTCGATGAAAAGTAGAAAATAAGATCGAAAATTCGAGTGGCTAAAGCTGAAGCAGCTACTTTCGAAGTAACAGAAAGAAAAGCAACGACTGGAGTGGGAGAGTTAGAGTCGAAAAGAGGATCCCTCACTCCTTTCTCTCATTCAAAACCGTGCATGAGACTTTCATCTCGCACGGCTCCTAAGTGATAAAAAAAGAAGGACATAATCATCTTATTCCTTTTTCATTACCTTCCTCGCGTATGTATAAGACCGAATCGATTCAATTTATAGAAAAGGATTACTAATCCTTAACTTCCCGAGGAATCCTCCATCAGCGGTTCCCATAGTGAATCACTGACTTTCTCGATCTTTTTGACTTCGGTTCCGCAAGAACAAGTCAAAAAGATTGAGAAATAGAACCATCTGATTTTATTCGTTCTCAATAGCCATGAGATAATCATCTTAGGGTGATCTTTTTGTCGACGGATGCTTCTATTACACTCGTAGTCCTTGAAGGATGAAAACTGACTATGTAGCATTTACATCGAGAATGAAAGTATTGTATACGTCATTGGTCTGATCCTTTGTAAGAACTACCCGTAATAACTGACTTGCAAAATATCTCTGTTTATTCAAAGATATTAGTTATTTTTGACCTTGCTTTACCTTAATTGTTATTTCAACAAAAATCTCGCGAATAACTTTTGGTAAAAGTTATGCCTTAGCCCGAGTGGGGATAACAGTCTTTTTCTCTTCCGCATGTCCATAGAGTTTTTATAGATCTAAACATCTCTAAAAAAGATATATATCCGCTTATTATAGGGGTAATAATTCGTCGAACGAATCGCACTCCTTCATATACGTCAGGGGTCCATTGATGAAAAGGGACTAGAGAAAGCTTGAATCCAATTCCTACAGCTATGGATATGAGCGCAATCAAAATTCCTGGGGAGTTATACATTTGTGTATTTATGAGACCATTTACTACTTCTTGAAGCTCAATCTCTCCCCCGGATAGACCGTATAGCCAAGAAAAACCATAAACCAGAATAGAAGAGCTTGCCCCACCCATAAGTAAATATTTCATAGTAGCCTCATTAGACCGTACATCTCTCTTGGTATATCCAGATAATAGATAAGAACATAAACTGAAACATTCCAGAGCTACGAAGATAGTGACTAAATCATTAGCACCACATAAAACCATTCCCCCTAGAGCAGCTGTTAATAGGAATAACAGGAACTCTGTTATAGCCATTTCTGTACATTTGATGTACTCCACGGATAGAGGAATACATAGAGTTGAACATAGTAAAATGAGAAATCGAAAGATTTTGCTGAAATTGCTCGTTTGGAAATTACCCAAAAAGCTAATCATAGGTTCTTCTCTCCATCGAAATAATAAGACCGTTATGCTCATTACTAAACTTGTTAAAGAGATGAAATAGAACCAAGGTGTATCTTTTTGATCAGAGGTTAGATCGATCATCAGAAGAAGAATTAGGCCGAGAATTAGGATACATTCTGGGAAAATAGAACCTCCATGGAAGAGAAGCAAATGAAACTCTTTCATAAAAATGATCTCAGGGTATAATTGAAAATGAAGTTTTCATTTTGTACATGCCAGATCATGAATTAGTAACTTCATTCAATCTCCGAAAAAGTCTCAATCTTTTTCAACTTTCTATTCTTGGAATAGGAGATTTGCATAATCCTCATGAATAGGATCAAATCTTATCTCAGAATCTTATTCTTTATTAAGCAAGCCCCCCCCCCGAGAGGGCTTGGTTGATCTAGGATTTATGTTTCATCCTTGTTTTCTTTTATCTTTCGTTCGTTCCGATAGACATATTGATCAATTTCGAAGAAATATTTCTCTTTCGAATCGATCTATCTGTATAGATCAGATAGATCTATCCATATAGATAGATCTCGATCCTGTTCATAGATTAACGGAAATGTGCAAAAGCTCTATTGGCCTCTGCCATTCTATGAGTCTCTTCCTTCTTGCGTATAGCATTGCCATTCCCTCTGGCGGCATCCATTAATTCGTAACTCAATTTGAAAGCCATATTTCGACCCGGCGGACGTTTTCGAGATGCCCCTAATAACCAACGAATGGCAAGTGCTTTTCCTTGTGTAGATCTGATTTCAACGGGAACTTGATAAGTCGATCCACCTACACGTCTTGCTTTTACTGTTACATTGGGAGTTACTCCCCGTATCGCTTGGCGTAAAACAGATAGTGGATTTTTTTCTGTCTTTTGTTGAATATTTTTCATGGCTCGATAAAGAATTCGATAAGCCAATGATTTTTTTCCATGTCTAAGAATACGGTTAACCAACATGTTAACTAATCGATTCCGATAAATTGGATCGGATTTTGCAGTTTCTTTTTCTGCAGTACTTCGACGTGACATGAGTGTGAAAAGGGTTCAATAATCCATTTCATAAAGGCTAAAAATGAATCACTTATTTCGGCTTTTTGACTCCGTATTGTAGGGTGGATCTCTAAAGGTATGAAAGATCTCCCTCCAAACCGTACATACGACTTTCATCGAATACGGCTTTCCACATGATTATATAGGTAGATATGAGATCTATTCTTTATGTATATAATTCTGTTTACTCACTTTAAATTGAGTATCCGTTTCCTTCCTTTTTCTTGCTATGATTGGAAATCTCGTATTTTACATATCTGTACGATCAAGTCCTTAGGTTCCCAAAAGAGTGTAAAAAAAAAAAAAGTGTTTCAAATCATTGCTATTTGACTCGAACCTGTTCTAAAAAAGTCGAGGTATTTTGAATTGCTTGTTGACAAGTCGGGGAAAACTTATGAAATGATTTCAATATTGAACCTTAGACGTATAATAGTTCCAAATCTCTTTAGAAATAAGATCTTTTGTCCTATGGTAGCCTGCTCCAGTCCCCTTACAAAACTTTCGTTATTAGGTTAGCCATATACTTCACATGTTTCTAGCAATTAACATGGCATCATCATAAAATGATACAAGTCTTAGATAAGAATATACAACGCACTAGAACGCCCTTGTTGACGATCTTTTACTCCGACAGCATCTAGGGTTCCTCGAACAATGTGATATCTCACACCGGGTAAATCTTTCACCCTTCCCCCTCTTACTAATACTACAGAATGTTCTTGTAAATTATGGCCAATACCAGGTATATAAGCAGTGATTTCAAATCCAGAGGTTAATCGTACTCTGGCAACTTTGCGTAAGGCAGAGTTCGGTTTTTTGGGGGTGGTAGTGGAAAAGTTGACAGATAAGTTACCTTTACCGTCACTCTACAAAACCGTACATGAGATTTTCACCTCATACGGCTTCTCGTTCAATTCTTTTGAAGTAGGAGAAATTTGAAGTAGAAGAAATTGGATTCTTTTCGTTATCCGAGAATCTTCATATTCTCTTCCTTTATTATGTCCCAAGGAGTAACTAGAACGAATTCAGTCACGTTTTCATGTTCTAATCGAACACTTTCCATTTTTCTTTATGATCAAAGGATTGGTAACGAAGATTGTTCTTTCTACCAGAAATATGCAGATCAAATCACGATATTCTAAGAGGAATAAGAGATCCCTATTGATCGATTTGTTTTTGTCCTTCATTCCCCGAAAATTAGAAAGAACCCTTTCAAGTTTGAATTTGTTCATTTGAGATTCTCTTTTTTTTTCAAGTATAGGTTCTATATTCTATAACTTGATCCATTTTCCCATTGAGCAAAGAATCCGAAACGAATAAGATTTCTTTTTCGGTCAAAAAGACTATGCAAAATCTTTTGGATTTCTTCTTTCTCTATTCCTGTGCTTGAAGAAATGGACAACCTTTTCTTTTGTATTAATCAATATTATTACATGCTAATTTCTTCTTGATATCTCAATATATCATTCCTCCAAATCAAATCACAAATTGGATTCAAAATTGACGGGTTAATGTGAGCTTATCCATGCGGTTATGCACTGTTCGAATAGGAATCAATTTGATGAAAGATCTTGGCTTTCGTGCTTTGGTTCGGTTGGCGTGGGTTGTCCGAGATCATTTCGATGACCTATGTTGAAGGGATATTG